CGAGCGTCTTAATACATATGCAAAAAATTTCATTATTGGCCCACCATTGATTAGAAGATTTAGCTTGTATGAATCGCTATTGGTTTGATACGAATAATGGCAATCGTTTCAGTATGTTAAGGATACAGATGTATCCACAATTCATTTAGAGTTACTTAATAGCCTATTTCTTATACCATATCTCTATCCCGTGAAATTCTCGAGCCGAAAGATGGATGCATATGCTGTGTTTCATTTTGCTAAATGATATCAATTAAATGGTGTATCAATTCCATAAATTGGATATAGCAATAAATAAATCAGCAAAATTCTTTCTAATATTTTAGATAGAAGAAATGTTTCTTCTATCTAAAATATTAGAAAGAATGTACTCTTCTATCAAAATCCAATTTGCATCGATAAAATAAATCCAAATTCCAGCAGTAGATGAATAATTGCAAATTTTTGTGTGTACGAGATTAGAATAACTTCAAAATAACTGACATAATTTTTTATTTTTCCTGATCAGAAAAATATATGAAAAAGAAAGGAGGTAGAAAAATTTTGGGATTTATGGTTAAAGAAGAAAAAGAAGAAAACAGGGGTTCTGTTGAATTTCAAGTATTCAGTTTCACCAATAAGATACGGAGACTTGCTTCACATTTGGAATTACACAAAAAAGATTTTTCATCGGAAAGAGGTCTACGAATAGTTTTGGGAAAACGTCGACGTTTGCTGGCTTATTTGGCAAAGAAAAATAGAGTACGTTATAAGAAATTAATCAGTCAGTTGAATATTCGGGAGCAGTAATTTAATCGTTCTAATTTTTTTCTTATTTTCTTAGTAGTCTTATAGTAGTCTTAGATTTTGCATTTTGATGAGCCTCGTTTTGAGGAATTCATGGAATAATCCATTTTCATGGAATAATGAATTAAGGAAGAAAGGATATGAGTCTACCGCTTACAAGAAAAGATCTCATGATAGTCAATATGGGCCCTCAACACCCATCAATGCATGGTGTTCTTCGACTGATCGTTACTCTCGATGGTGAAGATGTTATTGATTGTGAACCCATATTAGGCTATTTACACAGAGGAATGGAAAAAATCGCGGAAAACCGAACTATTATACAATACTTAAGGGAGATACAGAGATGGTAAAAGAGGATAGGAAGGGGGAGGGGATAGGATAGTTATTTAGACAAGGAACTCGTAAATTGCTTACGTTAAGAAAGAAAAAAGAATAAAAACACGGATACATAACATAAAAAAAAGAATAAATAAGACGAGATTCGCCCTCCTCCTACATATTTAATTTCTTCTCCTATACAAAAACTAACAAGACCCACACCGTTGGTAATTCCATCAATGATACCCTTATCGAAAAACTCCGTTAGTTCGGTTAATCCTCTTATACCTAGGGTAAAGACCCTAGTATAGAAAATATCTATATAACCACGATTATATGACCAACTGTATATCTTTTTTCTAACTTGATCGAAAAAGTACTTTTTCGGACTTTCCTTGTAAAAGGAATTTATTAAATCCAAATTTTGAAAAAAAGAATAAGCGGATCCATATAAGATATATGCTATGAATAAACCGACGATAGCGAGACTTACAGAGGAAATAGCATTAGTAATAAATTCATATGAATTTATAAAAGAATTAGAACTTTCTTGAGTCAAGTTTATTGAGGGAGTTAACCACTTTGATAATAGGGTTAACTCCGCTATTCCATTATCCATTGCTCCATTATCAAAAGAGATTCCTATAAATCCAATGAATAAAGTAAAAAACAGTAATATAAGAAGAGGAAATAACATAGTATTTCCCGTTTCATGCGGATAGGCAAAAGTGTTTTTAGCCCCAAAGGATGTACTAAAGCATCCTATCCTATTTCTTGTATTACCTTGAATTTTTGGGCTATTTTGTGAAAAAAAAGAAACTCCATTCTTTGTTGTTGATAAAACAAAATCCCTATTAACTCCTTTGGATATCTTTTTTCCCCATAAGGATATTGAATACAAGGAACCCTCTTTAGTGGTACTGTAATTTTGAAAATGAACGCGCAAATACCCATCAAATGTAAGTAAATATATCCTAAACATATAAAAGGCAGTTAATCCTGCAGTAAAGGAAGCTATTATTCCAAAAAAGGGCGAATACAACCAACTATTACTAAGAATCTCATCTTTGGACCAAAAGCAAGCAAGAGGTGGAATACCACAAAGAGAAAGTGTACCCCATAAAAAAGTAGTTCTTGTAATTGGAATGTATTTTCTTAAACCGCCCATAAGAACCATATTCTGACTTTTATCTGGTGAATATCCAACAAGAGGTTCCATTGAATGAATAACGGATCCGGATCCCAAGAACAATAAAGCTTTTGAATAAGCGTGAGTGATCAAATGAAATAAAGCAGCTTGATAAGAACCTATACCTAGAGCTAACATCATATAACCCAATTGAGACATTGTAGAATAGGCTAAGCTTCTTTTTATATCTCTCTGAGCAAGAGCTAAAGTAGCTCCTAAGAAGAGTGTTATTGTACCTACTAAAGAAATTAAAGTCATTATCAAAGGTATAGATATGAAAAGCGGAAAAAGCCGAGCTAGAAGAAAAATCCCCGCAGCAACCATAGTTGCTGCGTGTATAAGAGCCGAAATGGGGGTGGGTCCTTCCATAGCATCGGGTAACCATACGTGAAGAGGGAATTGTGCGGATTTCGCAACTGCACCAAGGAATAATAAAAAAGCACACAAAGTAGTAAGTAAAGAGTTAATTCCATTATTAGGAATCCAGTTATTAGCGATTTTGAACAAATCCCTAAACTCTAAACTACCTGTTATCCAAAAAAAACCTAAAATTCCTAATAATAAACCAAAATCCCCTACACGATTAGTTACAAAAGCTTTTTGACAAGCACTCGCTGCGATTGGTCGTGTAAACCAAAAGCCTATCAATAAATAGGAACACATTCCCACGAGTTCCCAAAAAAAATAAATTTGTATCAAATTGGAGCTAGTAACCAATCCCAACATAGAAGTAGTGAAAAAACTTATATAAACAAAAAATCTCAAATATCCTTCATCGTGAGACATATAACCGTCACTATAAATAAGAACCAGGATTCCCACAGTAGTAATTAGTATTAACATAATAGAAGTAAGCGGGTCAATCAAGTATCCAAATTCTAAGGAAAAATCATTATTGACGGTCCAAGACCATAGATATTGATAGATAGAACTTCCATTTATTTGTTGAATAGACAGTTGAATTGAGAATACCATAGCTATACTTAAGAATAAAACACTAGGAAAAGCCCATATGCGACGAAGATTTTTTGTTGCTGTCGGAATAAAAAAAAGGCCAAACCCCATTGACATAATAACTGGAAGTGGAAGAAGAGGGATTACCCATGCATATTGATATGTATGTTCCATAAGAAAAGAAATTGAAAGTTTTACTTGAAATTTTTCTATAAAATAAAATTGTTTCCGATTCACCAAACCAATTCTTATCTCTTTCTGAAGGAATAAATAAAAAGAATTAAGAAAAAATACTGGAATTCTTCATTTTTGCTTATCTCATTGAGATAAGCAAAAATGAAGAATGGGTTTAATTGGTTAAATTAAAAAAGTTAATCAAATAACTTCGTTACCTAGTTATTACCTAAATAAGGATATTTATTAAAATACAAAAAAAAGGTTGCATTTTTTTACTTTACTATTAATTTGGATATTTCTTTAAAACAAAGATGAAGCAGCTCTCTTGCTTCGTAACTGATTAATTGAATTCCAATAAAAAGAAAACCCATGTTTCTAAGAAATTAGCAAATAGTCATTACTTCATATAGAACTGAAATTCTAATGACTATAATTACCTAAGTTTTAGAATGCCTTGTTTAAGAGACTCAGTATTTTTTGTTTTGATTGGAATTCCATTATGGAATACCATTTTAATTAACTATTTTAATTTTCCCTTCTTTTTACCCACCCTTTTATATAGGGGCTAGGCTTCCATACCATATATCTATATATGGAGTATACTTGATATTTAAATATCTATAAATAGATTTAGGAAACCTTTCTATATATTCTATATTATTAAAACAAAGTATAAAATATATACATAAAAAAATTTTTAAAATTCTTGTCTTATGTCTTATCCGGATTAGACAAAATTTAAGTAAAAAATAATTCAGAATTTCAGTATCTTTCAATATCTAAGTAGAAATACCAAGAAAAAAAAAAAAGAAAGAAGGATTTATTTGCGGCAATAGATGTCTTTCACATATAACTAGAAAAAAGTAATTTCCTTTTTGAATGGCAGTTCCAAAAAAACGTACTTCAATCTCAAAAAAGCGTATTCGTAAAAATATTTGGAAGAAAAAGACTTATTTTTCCATAGTACACGCTTATTCTTTAGCAAAATCAAAATCATTTTCCAGTGGCAATGAGCATCCAAAACCAAAGGGTTTTTCTGGGCAACAAACAAATAATAAGGTTACGGTTTTGGAATAATCTGAATTGACCTATCAAAAAATAATTCTAATTATTTAATATGAATAATTTGGATTAATTAATTAATTAATGTACTTTTATGTGTCGAATTACTCAACACAATATTCTTAGAACAAACCCCTCTGATATCTGCTATATGGAATAAAAGTTTTGGTATACTGTGTGCTAAGTATTCTTTTCCTATCAATGATTAATGAACTTTTCATAATAGAATTCTCATAATAAAATATGAGAATTCTATTATGAAAAGTGGAGTATTCTTGCAATAGGACTTACCACTTCCATCTATTTTCTCCAAAATAAGTGGTTTAACGTTAGTAAATCCTATTAATAAGAGCATAAAGACTTTCATTCTATACTAAAAATTTAAAATTTTTAAAAAATCCAAAAAGCCTTTTCTATTTATCCATTTGAATTTCATCATTAAATAGAAACAAACCTTTTTTGATTTTGTCCATTTTATTGAAATAATTTTCAAAATTGAAAGGAGAAACTAATAAAAAAAAAAAAAGAAGTTCTATATTGCAACTTATAAAAGAGGAGTTCCAACTCTTTCAAGTAGTGTTTCCATTAGGCAAATCAAGAGTTTATTGTAAAAAGAATCGCAATGATACTACTAAATAAACGAAGTCTATTTTAATGAAGACTCTAATGTTCCTAAATTTAATGAACTTTCCCAATCTCGACGATTCGCGAGATAATAGCTATTATTCTTTTAAGTTAACTATTATTTTAAGTTAGCCGCCATGGTGAAATTGGTAGACACGCTGCTCTTAGGAAGCAGTGCTCAAGCATCTCGGTTCGAATCCGAGTGGCGGCATTCTCGAAAAAGAATACAATAGATTAGAAAATGGATTCAATTCGAAATTTACAATTTTGTAATGGGACCTTCCCCTTATGCTATTTGCAACTTTAGAACATATATTAACTCATATCTCCTTCTCAACCATTTCCATTGTGATTACGATTCATTTGATAACCTTATTAGTTCGTGGACTTGGGGGATTACATGACTCGTCAGAAAAAGGAATGATAGTTACTTTTTTCTCTATAACAGGATTCCTAGTTTCTCGCTGGGCTTCTTCGGGACATTTTCCATTAAGTAATTTATATGAGTCGTTGATCTTTCTTTCATGGGCTCTGTATATTCTTCATACCATTCCTAAGATACAGAACTCTAAAAATGATTTAAGCACAATAACTACACCAAGTACTATTTTAACGCAAGGCTTTGCCACATCGGGTCTTTTAACTGAAATGCATCAATCCACAATACTAGTACCTGCTCTCCAATCTCAGTGGTTAATGATGCATGTCAGTATGATGTTACTAAGCTATGCAACTCTTTTGTGCGGATCCTTATTATCTTCCGCTATTCTAATCATTAGATTTCGAAAAAATTTCCATTTCTTTTCAAATTTTTTTAGTGATTTCTATGCAAAAAGAAGTGCTTTAAAAAGCACCTCTGTTCCTTCATTCCCAAATTATTACAAATATCAATTAATGGAGCGTTTGGATTCTTGGAGTTATCGTGTCATTAGTCTAGGATTTACCCTTTTAACCATGGGTATTCTTTGTGGAGCAGTATGGGCTAATGAAGCGTGGGGATCCTATTGGAATTGGGATCCTAAAGAAACTTGGGCATTTATTACTTGGACCATATTTGCAATTTATTTACATAGTAGAACAAATCCAAATTGGAAGGGTACGAATTCTGCACTTGTAGCTTCGATAGGATTTCTTATAATTTGGATCTGCTATTTTGGTATCAATCTATTAGGAATAGGTTTACATAGTTATGGTTCGTTTATATTAACACCTAAATGATTACATAAAATAAAACCTTCATGAAATGAACTTTTTTACTTATTTGTTTTATTTGAGAACCCCTTGAACTCCTTCTCAAAGGGGTTCTCAAAAATTCAAAATACATCTAATTATACTTCTAAAAAACCTATTTAGGATAATAATTGGATAAGAGAGCCTCTACCCTGTCAACGGATAGGGAGAGAACAAAATCTGGATAAATACCAATTCCTATTACTGGTAAAAAGATACAGATTAAAATAAAGAGTTCTCGTGGTCCAGAATCCACAAAATTTGCGTTTGGAACATTAAATAGCTTGTATCCATAGAACATCTGGCGTAACATGGATAATAAATAAATAGGAGTTAATATCATTCCTATTGCCATTACAAAAGTAATTATCATTTTTGGCATTAACAGAAATTTTGGACTAGTAATTAGGCCAAAAAAGACTACTAATTCTGCGACAAAACCACTCATTCCTGGTAAGGCAAGAGAAGCCATTGAAAAGCTACTAAACATAGTAAAAATTTTTGGCATTGGAATAGAGATTCCCCCCAGTTCTTCGAGATAAACAAGACGCATTCTATCAGAAGCCGTTCCTGCCAAGAAAAAAAGTGTAGCACCAATAAATCCATGGGATAATATTTGTAAAATAGCTCCATTGAGTCCAATGTTGGTTATGGAACCAATTCCTATAATTATGAAACCCATGTGAGATACAGAGGAATAGGCTATTCTTTTTTTGAAATTTCGTTGACCAAGAGAAGTTGAAGCTGCATAGATTATTTGGATTGCTCCTATTATTACTAACCCGGGCGAAAATAGATAATGAGCATGAGGTAACAATTCCATGTTGATCCGAATCAATCCATATGCTCCCATCTTTAATAAGATTCCCGCTAAAAGCATACATGTACTATAATGCGCTTCCCCATGGGTATCCGGTAACCACGTATGTAGAGGTATAATCGGCAATTTGACAGCATAAGCAATAAGGAAGCCAAAATATAAAAGTATTTCCAAGGTTGGAGGGTATGATTGATTAATTAATCTTTCCAAATCTAATCCTGGTTCGTTGGAACCATATAAGCCCATACCCAGAACTCCGATTAAGAAAAATATGGAACCGCCTGCAGTATACAAAATAAACTTTGTAGCTGAATATAGACGCCTTTTTCCTCCCCACATGGATAAAAGTAAGTAAACAGGAATTAATTCTAACTCCCACATGATAAAAAAAAGTAAAAGGTCTCGCGAAGAAAATAATCCTATTTGACCACTATACATTGCGAGCATCAGGAAATAGAATAATCGCGAATTTCGGGTAACTGGCCAAGCTGCTAAAGTAGCTAAAGTAGTGATAAATCCTGTCAATAAAATAGATCCTAATGAAAGTCCATCGATTCCCAATCTCCAGTGGAAATCGAAGATATCTATCCATTTATAATCCTCCTTTAATTGGATTAAGGGATCCTCCAGTTGGAAATGATAACAGAATGCATAAGTCATTAGAAGGAATTCTAATAAACAAATAGATATAGTATACCACCTAACGATTTTGTTTCCCCTATGAGGTAAAAAGAAAATTAATGAACCTGCAAATATCGGCAAAACAACAAGTATTGTTAACCAAGGAAAATAACTCATGATAAAGTGATAAAGACAAGATACGTTTTGACCAGAAAAGCCCGTGCTCGATTATTTCGAGCACAGGCTTCTTCGGTAAAGAGGAATCAGACGATTCGAATGAAGTTTTTTGTAACGTATCAATAAGATAAAGCCATGCTACGGGTTGTTTCAGGCCCTAAATAAACGCGGACACTTAAAAAATCTGTCGGGCAAGCGGATTCGCATCTCTTACAACCCACACAATCTTCGGTTCTCGGCGCGGAAGCAATTTGCTTGGCTTTACATCCATCCCAGGGTATCATTTCTAATACATCTGTTGGACAAGCTCGTACACATTGAGTGCATCCTATACATGTATCGTAAATTTTTACGGAATGTGACATTGGATCTATAAATTTTTCTTTTCAACATAAAATTTTTCGATCTGGTAAAAAAGAAATTAGTACTATATGAGTCATATGTATTGTAGACACCAGACGAAGCAATGGTTTATCCAAACTTCAAAAATAAGAATCTATTTTTTAATCTGTTTGTGAGAAAGCGTGAAAAGAGCCAAGAGACTTGAATTTTGGACTTCAACAATCAGAATTATACTAATTGTACATATGAATTCGAATTAGCCAATAAATTGGCTATCGTCTTTTCAATATAAATTATTGCAATATTTAAATTGCAATATCAATGAATTACAAAAATTCCTTTAAGTGAAAAAAGAATACTATGCAATAACCTACTTAAAGAAAATGTATATTCTCAAATAATACTAAGAAAATAGTATTTATTTCTATTCATCTTAATATTCAATATTATTTTCTTATATGTGCGCCTTTGTTTAGAGGATTGTATGTCTAATTATTAAAAAGTCCAATTATTCCATAGTCTAATTATTCAATAAATTAGATTGATTGATACGAGTTGATTTCCTATTACGATAGATGGAAGAAAGAATGGATAGTCCAATAGCGGCCTCAGCAGCCGCAAGGGCTATCACAAAAATTGCGAAAATGTCTCCTTTTAATTGGCGACTATCAAATAGATCAGAAAATGTTACGAGATTTAGATTAATTGAATTCAGTATAAGTTCAAGACATATTAGAGCTCTAACCATGTTTCGGCTTGTGATCAATCCATAGAGACCAATCGAAAATAAATAGACACTCAAAAAAAGTACAAGCTCAAACATCATTAATTAACTCCTTATCAATCTCGATTCATTTCAATATGAGGACAAGAATGGAACCGATTCAATTAATTACAATAGAACAATTACACAACAAAAGAGAAAAGAAAGAAGGTATTTGTTGGCGGTAGATGGTTTTTACTAAATCAAAATTGTGATTCTTTAGTTATTTATTTTAGATTTGCAATTCTTAGAATTTTTACTCTTTCTAAGTTTTCTTATTGCCGCGCCATAGTAATTGCACCTATTAAAGAAACTAGAAGAATTATGGAAATGAGTTCAAACGGAAGATAAAAATCGGTTGCTAAATGAATCCCAATTTGTTGAACATTATTTATGAGACCCTGTTCTACTATTTGGTTTGATCTTGTAGTCCAAAGAATTCCATACCATGATGTATCTGGGATAGTAGTCATTAGTGAAAAAACAATAGTTATACAAACGAGTGAAGTGAACCCATCTCCAATAGTCCAATAATTCTTATCTTTAGACCATTCTGAGCCATTTATGAACATTACAGCGAATATGATCAAGACATTTATGGCTCCCACATAAATAAGAAGTTGTGCCACAGCTACAAAGTAGGAATTTAATAAAAAATAGAATAAGGATATACAAACAAGAACTAATCCCAGCGAAAAAGCAGAATAAATGGGGTTGGTAAGTAATACTACTCCTAGACCCCCTAGTATAAGAACAAATCCCCCAAATAGCATAAGAATCTCATGTATTGGTCCAGGTAAATCCATTATGGATAAAAAGAAATTAAAATAGTATAAAATTTTTCATGAACTGACTAAAACTAAAGGACTCAAGGAAGGAAAAGAAAAACGGATTAGGATATTTTTTTGTGCATAAGCTGTATAGTTAGAAATTATATCACGAAAATCTAGTCTGATTTAAAAAATTTCCAATAAGCAGTAGTTATTTGTTTTTCTTTATAGTTAGCAAAGGATTATTCGATTTTTATAACAAAAAGAAAAAATACGAGTTTAGTAATCAGTAATCGTTCTTGAATTCGAAGATTTATCTTCGTCTATTTTACTTTCAGTCGAATTCCTAATTGTTTGAATTGTGTAATCTTCCATTATGGAGATTGGTAACCGACTTAAAGCAATTTGATTGTAATTCAATTCATGACGATCATAAGTAGAAAGTTCATATTCTTCAGTCATTGATAAACAGCTTGTCGGACAGTACTCAACACAATTGCCACAAAATATACAAACTCCGAAATCAATACTATAATTAAGCAATTGTTTCCTTTTAATATCCTTTTCAAATCTCCAATCTACAACGGGTAGATCTATCGGACATACCCGAACACATACTTCACAAGCAATACATTTATCAAATTCAAAGTGAATTCGCCCCCGGAAACGCTCCGGTGTAATTGATTTTTCGTAAGGGTAATGAATCGTTATAGGTAAACGATTTGTGTGGGATAAGGTAGTTATGAAACTTTGACCAATGTACCTTGTAGCACGTATTGTTTGTTGACCATAACTCATGAACCCAGTTACCATAGGGAACATATTCATTCTAAATATCTATGAAAAAGATATGTTTCTTTCTCTTGTTTGAGAGAGCCTTTGTCTTGAAAATATTCTTACTGTTATTGTATTATCTTATTTATAGTGAATTATTTATAGTGAAACAAGTTGAGAAGAGGTTGTTAATAAGAGATTTCCCAGGGAAATAGGTAAAAGAAATTTCCATCCAAGATTTAATAACTGATCCATTCTCATCCTGGGTAAAGTCCATCTTATTGTGATAGAAATGAAGAGAAATAAATAAGCTTTAGTTAATGTAATAAAGATACCCATTGTCATTTCCAAAATCCCAACTGCGTTATTCATTTGGAAAAAATCAAAAAAGGATATATAGGGAATAGATAAATTCCACCCGCCTAAGTAGAGAACTGTTACAAATAAAGAGGAAACTAATAAATTTAGGTAAGAAACAAGATAAAATAAAGCATATTTTATACCCGAATATTCGGTTTGATAACCTGCTACTAATTCTTCCTCTGCTTCTGGTAAATCAAAAGGTAATCTTTCACATTCTGCCAAAGAAGAAATTAGAAAAACCATAAAACCTATAGGCTGGCGCCAAATATTCCATCCAAAAAAACCATATTTAGACTGTGCTTCAACTATATCAACTGTACTTGAACTGTTAGATAATCATAGTCGATGATAACATCACAGTTCCCACCGCTATTCCAAAACCGTACATGAAACCTTAGCTTCATACGGCTTCTCTATGATCAAAAAAAAGAGAGGACTGTTTCGTTTCGTTATTAGACCCCGGGGCGTAGATAGAATTAGGTAAAATAAAATATATTGGAAAGTCCTAAATTAGACCAAAGGAATTCCGTCTGCTCTGCTAGAATAAGAAAAAGCGCTTCCGAATTGATCTCATCCTTTATAATATAATTTTTTTTTCTTTGTTCAGTAATAACTTAATCTTGGAATAAAACACTTGTTACGGGAATTCAATTAAGAAATGAAAGAAAAGATTTGGGTATTAGTTCATGAGGAATTCTGTATTAATATGGATATAGGAAGGAAATAATTCAAATTTTTTTGTATTGCACTCCATACTCCATATCTTTTGTCCTACTCTTCTTTACCCTAGGTAGGGGATATTTTAAAAGAAAAAAGGGATAAAGGGTTAATTCGTTCTTTATAGCCATTTCCTTAACAAGTGAATAGGAACATACTCTGGATCGGAATCTGAAGAAAGTACGACTTGATAATTTCCACTAATTTCAAGTTCTTATTATGATTCCTTTTATGAGGAAAAATCTCTAATGTCTTAGATTCCCCATTACTAATCCTTTATGTACTTTAGTGTTCCTAACCCTTCACTAACTTTTGATGGATTCTTCTTATGATTATAAGTTATAGTAATAACTAGAAATATTCTAGTAATGGAATTCCATAGCGCGAATCCTTTATTCTTGCCCGCTTCAAGATATCATGATTAATTAAAATAATTAAAAAAAACAACCTTGGGATAAAGAGTTTACACTGCTTATGTTTACTTCAACTTTTTCTTGTACGTAGGAAATGAGATTTTTTCTTTTTACTACAAATTTATAAGCTGTTTTGTTTCACTCATATAGCTATCTAGTTTAACTTATCAACCCTAATACAGAATAAGAAAAGGAAGATAAATAGTTAATGGATTTTAGAGGAAAAAGATCCTATTTTAACGAATCACACGTAGAGATATTGCTAGCACACAAAAAGTTAATGGTATTTCATAACTAATGGATTGAGCAGCAGCTCGTAGACCGCCTGAAAAAGAATATTTATTATTTGAGCTATATCCTGCCATAAGAAGACCAATAGGAGCAATACTTGAAATGGCAATCCATAAAAAAACACCAATACTAAGATCGGCTAAAACAAAATGATATCCCAAAGGGATAACTAAAAAACTTAATAAAATGGATATGACTGCTATAGAGGGTCCAATGCTAAATAAAGGAATATCTCCTCGGGATGGTAGGATATCTTCTTTAAAAAGTAGCTTAGTCCCGTCTGCTATAGCTTGAAGCAGTCCCAGGGGGCCAGCATATTCAGGACCAATACGTTGTTGTATCGATGCGGATATTTCTCTTTCTAACCACACAATTACGAGTACCTCTATTGTGATTCCCAAAAGGAGGCTCAAAATGGGTATAATCGATATGAGTCCATAGACTTCTTTTAATAATTCTGATTTCGAAAAAGAATTGATAGTTTCTATTTCTACCCTATCTATTATCATTTCAACGGTCAACTTCCCCCATAATGATATCTATACTACCTAATATCGTCATGATATCAGCCAATTTCATTTTTTTAACTAGCTGAGGGAGAATTTGTAAATTAATAAAACCGGGTGGACGAATTTTCCATCTCCAGGGGAAAAGACTATCATCTCCTACTAGATAAATTCCTAATTCACCTTTTGGGGCTTCCACTCTTACATAAAGCTCTTGCTTTGACAATTCAAAATTGGGTGAAGGTTTTTTACCAAGAAATCTATATTCAAAATCATTCCATTCGGAATTCTTTTCTTTCTTAAAGCGTCGAACTTCTAAATTCTCATAAGGTCCTCCAGGAATTTTTTCTACAGCTTGTTGAATTATTTTGATGGATTCCCTCATTTCACTGATTCGTACTAAATAGCGAGCTAACGAATCCCCTTCTTTTTGCCATTGGACTTTCCAATCAAATTGGTTGTAAGACTCATAAAGATCTACTTTACGAAGATCCCATTGTATTCCAGAAGCTCGTAACATTGGTCCCGATAAGCCCCAATTTACCGCTTCTTCTCCACTAATAAAACCTACTCCCTCAACTCGTTCCAAAAAAATTGGATTCTGTGTAATAAGTTGTTGATATTCAACAATTCCTCGTAAAAAATAATCACAAAAATCTAAACATTTATCGATCCATCCATAAGGTAGATCCGCGGCTACTCCTCCGATGCGAAAGTAATTATGCATCATTCGCATACCGGTAGCAGCTTCAAATAGATCGTATATCAATTCTCTCTCTCTAAAAATATAGAAAAAAGGAGTCTGTGCACCGAGATCCGCCATAAAAGGCCCAAGCCATAACAAGTGAGAAGCTATACGGCTCAACTCTAACATGATTACCCTAATATAGCTGGCTCTTTGGGGTATTTGAATATTCTCTAAGAATTCTGGTGCATTTACTGTTATTGCTTCCGTAAACATAGTAGCTAAATAATCCCACCGTGTTACATAAGGTAAGTATTGTATAATAGTTCGGTTTTCCGCGATTTTTTCCATTCCTCTGTGTAAATAGCCTAATATGGGTTCACAATCAATAACATCTTCACCATCGAGAGTAACGATCAGTCGAAGAACACCATGCATTGATGGGTGTTGAGGGCCCATATTGACTATCATGAGATCTTTTCTTGTAAGCGGTAGACTCATATCCTTTCTTCCTTAATTCATTATTCCATGAAAATGGATTATTCCATGAATTCCTCAAAACGAGGCTCATCAAAATGCAAAATCTAAGACTACTATAAGACTACTAAGAAAATAAGAAAAAAATTAGAACGATTAAATTACTGCTCCCGAATATTCAACTGACTGATTAATTTCTTATAACGTACTCTATTTTTCTTTGCCAAATAAGCCAGCAAACGTCGACGTTTTCCCAAAACTATTCGTAGACCTCTTTCCGATGAAAAATCTTTTTTGTGTAATTCCAAATGTGAAGCAAGTCTCCGTATCTTATTGGTGAAACTGAATACTTGAAATTCAACAGAACCCCTGTTTTCTTCTTTTTCTTCTTTAACCATAAATCCCAAAATTTTTCTACCTCCTTTCTTTTTCATATATTTTTCTGATCAGGAAAAATAAAAAATTATGTCAGTTATTTTGAAGTTATTCTAATCTCGTACACACAAAAATTTGCAATTATTCATCTACTGCTGGAATTTGGATTTATTTTATCGATGCAAATTGGATTTTGATAGAAGAGTACATTCTTTCTAATATTTTAGATAGAAGAAACATTTCTTCTATCTAAAATATTAGAAAGAATTTTGCTGATTTATTTATTGCTATATCCAATTTATGGAATTGATACACCATTTAATTGATATCATTTAGCAAAATGAAACACAGCATATGCATCCATCTTTCGGCTCGAGAATTTCACGGGATAGAGATATGGTATAAGAAATAGGCTATTAAGTAACTCTAAATGAATTGTGGATACATCTGTATCCTTAACATACTGAAACGATTGCCATTATTCGTATCAAACCAATAGCGATTCATACAAGCTAAATCTTCTAATCAATGGTGGGCCAATAATGAAATTTTTTGCATATGTA